TCGCAACAATGGTTATTCTCTACTAATCATAAGGATATTGGTACTTTATATTTTATTTTTGGAGCTTGATCAGGAATAGTAGGAACTTCCTTAAGTATTTTAGTACGTGCTGAGTTAGGACATCCTGGTGCCCTAATTGGAGATGATCAAATTTATAATGTAATTGTAACAGCTCATGCTTTTATTATAATTTTTTTTATAGTAATACCAATTATAATTGGAGGATTTGGTAATTGACTAGTTCCTTTAATACTAGGAGCTCCAGATATAGCCTTTCCTCGAATAAATAATATAAGTTTTTGACTTCTACCTCCTGCATTAACATTACTCCTAGTAAGTAGAATAGTTGAAAAGGGAGCTGGTACTGGCTGAACTGTTTACCCTCCTCTTTCTTCTAATATTGCTCATAGAGGAGCTTCAGTAGATTTAGCAATTTTTTCTTTACATTTAGCTGGAATTTCATCTATTTTAGGAGCTGTAAATTTTATTACAACTGTAATTAATATACGCTCTACAGGTATTACATTTGATCGAATACCTTTATTTGTTTGATCAGTAGTAATTACAGCTTTACTTCTTCTTTTATCTTTACCTGTATTAGCAGGAGCAATTACTATATTATTAACTGATCGAAATTTAAATACTTCATTTTTTGATCCTGCTGGAGGAGGAGATCCTATTCTTTACCAACATTTATTTTGATTCTTTGGACACCCTGAAGTATATATTTTAATTTTACCTGGATTCGGAATAATTTCTCATATTATTAGTCAAGAATCAGGGAAAAAAGAAACTTTTGGTGCTCTAGGAATAATTTATGCTATATTAGCTATTGGATTACTAGGATTTATTGTTTGAGCTCATCATATATTTACTGTTGGAATAGATATTGATACTCGAGCTTATTTCACTTCAGCTACTATAATTATTGCTGTACCTACTGGAATTAAAATTTTTAGTTGATTAGCTACTTTATATGGAGCTCAATTATCTTATTCACCAGCTATTTTGTGATCTTTAGGATTTGTATTTTTATTTACTGTTGGAGGATTAACAGGAGTAGTTCTTGCTAATTCTTCATTAGATATTATTCTTCATGATACTTATTATGTAGTTGCTCATTTCCATTATGTATTATCTATAGGAGCTGTATTTGCTATTATAGCTGGATTTATTCATTGATATCCTTTATTTACAGGATTAACCTTAAATAACACTTTACTAAAAAGTCAATTTTTAATTATATTTATTGGAGTAAATTTAACCTTTTTCCCTCAACATTTTTTAGGTTTAGCTGGAATACCTCGACGTTATTCTGACTATCCAGATGCTTATACAACATGAAATATTATTTCCACTATTGGCTCAACAATTTCATTATTAGGAATCTTATTATTCTTTTATATTATTTGAGAAAGTTTAATTTTACAACGACAAGTAATTTTTCCAATTCAATTAAATTCATCCATTGAATGATTACAAAATACTCCACCTGCAGAACATAGTTATAATGAATTGCCTTTATTAACTAATTTCTAATGTGGCAGATTAGTGCAATGGATTTAAGCTCCAAATATAAAGTAATTTAACTTTTATTAGAAAATAATGTCAACATGAGCAAATTTAGGTTTACAAGATAGTTCTTCCCCATTAATAGAACAATTAATTTTTTTTCATGATCATACACTTTTAATTCTAATTATAATTACTATTTTAGTAGGATATCTTATATCTACACTATTTTTTAATAAATATACTAATCGTTATTTATTACATGGACAAACTATTGAAATTATTTGAACAATTTTACCAGCTATTGTTTTATTATTTATTGCTTTTCCTTCATTACGACTTTTATATTTATTAGATGAAATTAATGAAACTTCAATTACATTAAAAGCAATTGGTCATCAATGATATTGAAGTTATGAATACTCAGATTTCAAAAATATTGAATTTGACTCTTATATAATTCCAACAAATGAATTATTAATTAATAATTTTCGACTATTAGATGTTGATAATCGAGTAATTTTACCTATAAGTACACAAATTCGCATTTTAGTTACAGCTACTGATGTAATTCATTCATGAACTATTCCTGCTCTAGGAGTAAAAGTTGATAGAACACCCGGTCGACTAAATCAAACTAACTTTTTAATTAATCGTACAGGATTACTTTATGGACAATGTTCAGAAATTTGTGGAGCTAATCATAGTTTTATACCTATTGTTATTGAAAGAATTCCAATAACTTATTTTATTAAATGAATTACTAACTAATAATTTATCATTAGATGACTGAAAGCAAGTACTGGTCTCTTAAACCATTTTATAGTAAATTAGCGCTTACTTCTAATGAAAAAATTAGTTAAATTTATAACATTAGTTTGTCATACTAAAATTATTAAATTATTAATATTTTTTAATTCCTCAAATAGCTCCAATTAATTGATTAAGTTTATTTATCATTTTCTCTTTATCATTTTTATTATTTAATATAATAAATTATTATTTATATATTCCTAAAATACCTAAATCTAAGATAATTAATAAAAATAATTTTAATTCAATAAACTGAAAATGATAACAAATTTATTTTCCGTATTTGACCCTTCATCAAGAATTTTCAATTTATCATTAAATTGACTAAGTACATTTTTAGGAATTTTAATAATTCCTTCTATATATTGATTAACACCTTCTCGATATCATATAATTTGAAATAATATCTTATTAACTCTTCATAAAGAATTTAAAACCCTTTTAGGACCTATAAGATCTAATGGATCAACATTTATTTTTGTATCCTTATTTTCAATAATTATTTTCAATAACTTCATAGGATTATTTCCATATATCTTCACAAGTACAAGACATTTAACATTAACTCTTTCCTTAGCTTTACCTTTATGATTAACTTTTATATTATATGGATGAATTAATAATACTCAACATATATTTATTCATTTAGTTCCTCAAGGTACACCAGCTATTCTAATACCCTTTATAGTATGTATTGAAACTATTAGTAATATTATTCGACCAGGAACTTTAGCAGTTCGTCTTACTGCAAACATAATTGCTGGACATTTATTATTAACTCTTTTAGGTAATACTGGACCTTCAATATCTATAATTATATTAAGTTTATTACTTATTACTCAAATTGCTCTTCTTATTTTAGAATCAGCAGTTGCAATAATTCAATCTTATGTATTTGCTATTCTTAGAACTCTTTATTCTAGTGAAACTATTTAATGACAACCCATTCAAATCATCCCTTTCATTTAGTAGATTATAGTCCATGACCTCTTACTGCTTCAATCGGAACAATAACAATAGTTTCAGGAATAATTAAATGATTTCATCAATACGATATATCTTTATTCATTTTAGGAAATATTATTACTTTATTAACTATATATCAATGATGACGAGATGTATTACGAGAAAGTACATTTCAAGGATTACATACTTTAATAGTAACTAAAGGTCTTCGTTGAGGAATAATTCTCTTTATTATATCTGAAGTTTTATTTTTCGTATCATTTTTTTGAGCTTTCTTCCATAGTAGATTATCTCCTTCTATTGAATTAGGAACTATATGACCTCCTATAGGAATTATTCCTTTTAATCCTTTCCAAATTCCCCTTTTAAATACTGTAATTTTATTAACATCAGGAATTACATTAACTTGAGCACACCATAGACTAATAGAAGGAAATAATTCCCAAACTACTCAAGGATTATTTTTTACAGTATTATTAGGAATTTATTTTACAATTCTTCAAGCTTATGAATATATTGAAGCACCTTTTTCAATTGCTGATTCAGTTTATGGTTCAACATTTTTTATAGCTACAGGATTTCATGGTATTCATGTACTAATCGGAACAACATTTTTAATAATCTGTTTAATTCGCCATTTAAAAAATCATTTCTCAAAAAATCATCATTTTGGATTTGAAGCAGCAGCTTGATATTGACATTTTGTTGATATTGTATGATTATTTCTTTACATCTCAATTTACTGATGAGGAAATTAATTTATTATCTATATAGTATAAAAAGTATATTTGACTTCCAATCATAAGGTCTATTATAATAGTATAGATAATTTTTGCAATTTTAATAATTAGTTTAATATTTATAATAATTTCAATAATTGTAATAATATTAGCCTCAACTTTATCAAAAAAAACAATTATTGATCGAGAAAAATCTTCACCTTTTGAATGTGGATTTGATCCAAAATCTTCAGCTCGTTTACCTTTTTCTCTACGTTTTTTTTTAATTACAATTATTTTCCTAATTTTTGATGTAGAAATTGCATTAATTTTACCAATTATTTTAATTTTAAATTATTCAAATTTATTTATTTGAACAATTACTTCAATTATATTTATTATGATTTTATTATTAGGATTATATCATGAATGAAATCAAGGAATATTAAATTGAACTAATTAATTTAGGGTTGTAGTTAATAATAACATTTAATTTGCATTTAAAAATTATTGAAATTTTATAATTCAATCTACCTTGAATATGAAGCGATATATTGCAATTAGTTTCGACCTAATATTAGGTAAATTTTACCCTTATTCTTTAATTGAAGCCAAAATAGAGGCTTATCACTGTTAATGATAAAATTGAAAAAAATATTCCAATTAAAGAAATATGATGTTCAAGAAAAAGCTGCTAACTTTTATCTTTTAATGGTTAAACTCCATTTATATTTCTAATTTATATAGTTTAATAAAACATTACATTTTCAATGTAAAATTAAAAAATTTTTTTTTATAAATTACTAAATTTAATTATTTAATAATTTTAATTAATTATATATATATATATATAAATTAAAATTATTTATAAACAAATAAATATTGATATTTTAAATACTAATTTTTATTATTTATTCAAAGATTAAATTAATCTCCCTAACAGCTTCAATGTTATACTCTATATAAGCTATTTGAATAAAAAAATAATATAAAATATAAAATAATAATTCAAATAATAAATCTTAATAAATAAATTTTTAAATTATTATTTTGTAAAACTTGATTCAACTGAGAACTTTTTACTAAATTTAAATAAAGTTGTTGACCTCCAAAATATTCTGATCAACCTTGATCAAATGATTTCACTAAAAAATTTCTAATTAATAAAGAATAATTAATAATTCCATAAGTAGAAATACTTGGTATATACCATATAGATCCTAAAAAATATGAATAATTATAACTTTTTAAAGCTTTATTAAAAAAAAAAAATGAAATATTAGAAATAAAATAACCTATTAAACCTCCTATAATACAAAAAAATAATGTTAACAATTTTAAATAAATAGGCAAAATTACTAATATAGGAGTAGGAAAAATTAATCAACTTAATATACTTCCCCCAAAAATAGATAAAATTAATAATCTTATTATACTTTTTATTATTAATCAACCCTCATTATTTAATATATTCAAAGGAATAAAATTAAAATCCCCAACCATTACATAATAAACTAATCGAAAAGAATAACATACTGTTAAACCAGTTGATACAAAAAATAATATAATTGAAAATAAATTTATATAAGAATATAAAACTATTTCCAAAATTAAATCCTTAGAATAAAATCCTGCTAAAAATGGTATTCCACATAAAGCTAAATTAGAAATATTAAAACAAGAAGAACTTAAAGGTATAATTATTACCAATCTACCCATCAAACGAATATCCTGATTATTATTTATATTATGAATAAAAGCTCCAGCACATATAAATAATAAAGCTTTAAATAAAGCATGCGTTAATAAATGAAAAAAAGCTAATTTATATAAACCTATCGATAAAATACTTATTATTAATCCTAATTGACTTAAAGTAGATAATGCAATAATTTTTTTTAAATCAAATTCATAATTAGCTCCTAAACCAGCTATAAATATAGTTAAACCTGATAATAATAATAATAAATTTCCCATTCAACTTATCTTAAACAAAATATTAAAACGAATTAGTAAATAAACCCCAGCCGTTACTAAAGTAGAAGAATGAACTAAAGCAGAAACAGGAGTAGGAGCTGCTATTGCTGCAGGCAATCAAGAAGAAAAAGGAATTTGAGCACTTTTTGTTATAGCAGCTATTATAATTAAACTACCAATTAATATTATATTATAATTTTTCATAAATTCTAAATAAAAAATATAATTTCAACTACCATAATTTAATATTCAAGCAATTGCTAATAAAAAAGCTACATCTCCAATTCGATTGGATAAAACAGTTAATATACCAGCATTATATGACTTAATATTTTGAAAATAAATTACTAAACAATAAGAAACTAATCCTAATCCATCTCACCCAAGTAAAATTCTAATTAAATTAGGACTAATAATTAACAATATTATAGATATAACAAATAATAAAATTAATATAATAAATCGATTTATTTTTAAATCTCCTTCTATATATTCCTTACTATAAAAAATAACTAATGAAGAAATTATTAATACAAAAGATAAAAAAATCAATCTTATTCAATCTAAAAATAAAGTTATAATAATTCTTATAGAATTAAAAGAAACTACTTCTCATTCAATAAAAATTCTAAAATCATTAATAATAAAAATTATTCTAAAAAAGAAACTCACAATACTAAATAATAATAATAATACAAAACTAATCACACAAATAGATAAATATTTCACGATTTAAAAAGAAACATTCTTATCATTGATATCACAAATCAATATTTTAATTAAACTATTTAAATATAATCATAATATACATAAATCCCCCCTCAAAATTAATAAATTTAATGGAAATCAATGTAAAAATAAAAGCAAATACTCACGAACTACTCCTCCTCTAAATAAATAAACACCAGAAAAATTTTTACCATGTTGTCTATAAGCATATAAATATAATGTATAAGCAGCTCTAAAAAAGGATAAAAATGATAATATTAATATTGTAATTCATGATCATCTAACAATTCTATTAATTAAAGAAATTTCTCCTAATAAATTTAATGTAGGAGGAGCAGCTATATTAGCAGAACTTAATAAAAATCATCATAAAGATATAGAAGGTATAAAATTTAATATACCTTTATTAATTAATAAACTTCGTCTCCCTATTCGTTCATAAGAAATATTAGCTAAACAAAATAATCCTGAAGAACATAAACCATGAGCAATTATTAAAGTGTAAGAACCACAAAATCCAGTATAAGTTATAGTTATTAACCCAGCTAAAACAATTCCTATATGAGCAACTGAAGAATAAGCAATTAAAGCTTTCAAATCAGTTTGACGTATACAAATTAATCTAACTAATACTCCACCAACTAATCTAATTCTTACTCAAATAAAATTAAACTTTAATCCTAATAATTGTAAAAAAGAAAAAATACGCAATATTCCATATCCTCCTAACTTTAATATAATACCAGCTAAAATTATAGATCCAGAAATAGGTGCTTCAACATGAGCTTTAGGTAATCACAAATGAAATAAAAATATAGGTATTTTAATTAAAAATGCTATTAATATAGAAAAATACAAAAATTCATAATTAAAAATATAATTTCTTAACAAATAAAAATTTAAAGTCCCTGTAAATTTATATAAAAAAAAAATACCAACTAATATAGGCAAAGAAACTAATAAAGTATAAAATAATAAATAAATTCCAGCTTGTAATCGTTCTGGTTGATAACCTCAACCTAAAATTAAAAATAAAGTAGGAATTAAACTTCTTTCAAAAAATAAATAAAATATAAATAAATTTATACTTCTAAAAGTTAAAACTAATAAAAATAACAATAAAATAATATTTAATAGAAATAAATTTGTATAATTATTATATTTATAAATTGATTCTCTTGCTATTAACATTAAAGAAACAATTCATAAACTCAATAAAATTAATCCATAAGAAATTATATCACATCCAAATAAATAAGAAATTCTTATAAAATAATTTGTATATATATTTATTATAATAAAAATAAATCTCAGAAAAAATAATACTATTTGAACCATTCAATATCTATTAACTATAAAACATAATGGAAAAATAAATAAAATACAAAAAATAATTTTTAACATTGTAAAATATTAAAACTCTGAAAATAATCATTTCCATGTGTACGAATTATTGAAACTAAAATAGAAAGACCTAAAGCCCCCTCACATACTCTAAAAGTTAAAAACATCATTCTAAAAAAATTAGAAAAATTTATTATATTTAAATATATAAATAATAAAAAAAATAAACTTAAAACAATATATTCTAATCTTAATAATATTGATAATAAATGTTTTCGATTTAAAATAAAAGTTAGTAAACCCATAAAAAATAAAGTTCTTGATATTATTAAAATTAAATTTATTAACATTAGTTTTAATAGTTTAACAAAAACATTGGTCTTGTAAATCAAAAATAAGATTATTTCTTTTAAAACTTCAAGAGAAAAGAAATTCTTTATCATTAATTTCCAAAATTAATATTTTTAAAATAAACTACCTCCTGATATTATACAATGAATAATCATAACTATATTAATTATTTTAAATTTTATTTTCATAAATATAAAACATCCATTAGCTATAGGATTAATTTTATTAATTCAAACTACTTTTGTATCTTTAATAACCGGATTAATTACTAAAAGATTTTGATTTTCATATATTATATTTCTTGTATTTATTGGTGGAATATTAGTATTATTTACTTATGTAACATCTTTAGCATCAAATGAAATATTTACTTTTTCTATAAAATTAATAATTTTTTCTACTCTTACATTTATGATTTCAATAATATTTTTAATTTTTATTGATAAATTTAATTACCTAAATTATTTTAATATTGAAGTTGAAAAAAATATTAATTTCCATTATTACAATATAGAAAATTCACTATCAATTAACAAATTATATAATTATCCTAATAACTTATTAACAATTATATTAATAAATTATTTATTAATTACCTTAATTGTAGTAGTAAAAATTACAAAACTTCACAAAGGACCTTTACGACCAATATTTAACTAATGAATAAACCTTTACGAATTAAACACCCAATCTTAAATATTGCTAATAATGCATTAATAGATTTACCTACTCCTAGAAATATTTCCTCTTGATGAAATTTTGGCTCATTATTAGGATTATGCTTAATTATTCAAATTTTAACAGGATTATTTTTAGCCATACACTATACTGCAGACATTAATATAGCTTTTGATAGAATTAATCATATTTGCCGAAATGTAAACTATGGTTGATTATTACGAACTATACATGCTAACGGTGCATCATTTTTTTTTATTTGTATTTACCTTCATGTAGGACGAGGAATATACTACAGATCATATTTATTTACTCCTACTTGATTAGTAGGAGTAATTCTTTTATTCTTAACTATAGGAACAGCTTTTATAGGTTATGTTTTACCTTGAGGACAAATATCCTTTTGAGGAGCAACTGTAATTACTAATTTATTATCCGCAATTCCTTATTTAGGTATTGATTTAGTTCAATGAGTATGAGGAGGATTTGCTGTTGATAATGCAACCTTATCTCGATTTTTCACTTTTCATTTCATTTTACCATTTATTGTACTAGCAATAACTTTAATTCATCTTTTATTTTTACATGAAACCGGTTCAAATAATCCAATAGGATTAAATTCAAATATTGATAAAATTCCTTTCCACCCCTACTTCACTTTTAAAGATATTGTAGGATTTATTATTATACTAATAATTCTGATTTTATTAATCCTAATTAATCCAAATTTATTAGGAGATCCAGATAACTTTATTCCAGCTAATCCTTTAGTTACTCCTGTTCATATTCAACCTGAATGATATTTTTTATTTGCTTATGCTATTTTACGATCAATTCCCAATAAATTAGGGGGTGTAATTGCCTTAGTTCTTTCAATTGCAATTCTAATAATTCTACCATTTTATCATTTAAGTAAATTTCAAGGAATTTCTTTTTATCCAATTAATAAAATAATATTTTGAACAATATTAACAACAATTATTTTATTAACTTGAATTGGTGCTCGACCTGTAGAAGAACCTTTTATCTTAACAGGACAAATTTTAACTGTAATTTATTTTTCATATTTTATATTAAATCCATTAATTACCAAATGATGAGATAATTTATTAAACTAGTTAATGAGCTTGAATAAGCATTTGTTTTGAAAACATAAGATAGAAATATTATTTTCTATTAACTTCTAATTACTAAAATAAATTCACTATAATATATAAAATAATACTACCTTAAATCCAAAAACTAACAATAAAAAATTTAATGAAAATGGTAAAAAACTTTTTCAAGCTAAATATATTAATTTATCATAACGAAATCGAGGTAATGTTCCACGAACTCAAATAAATATAAAAGAAACAAAACTTAATTTAATATAAAATAATAAAGAAAATAAATCTCTACCTAAAAATATTACACAAAATAATATTCTTATAAATAAAATTCTTGCATATTCTGCTAAAAAAATTAATGCAAATCCACCTCTACTATATTCTACATTAAATCCTGAAACTAACTCTGATTCACCTTCTGCAAAATCAAAAGGAGTACGATTAGTTTCAGCTAATGAAATTCTAAACCATACCAATCCTATTGGCAAAAATAAAAATAAAAATCAAATAAATATTTGATATTTTAAAAATAATAATATATTAAATCCACCAATTAAAAAAATAAAACTTAATAAAACTAAAGCTATTCTAACTTCATAAGAAATTGTTTGAGCTACAGCACGTAAACCTCCTAATAATGCATAATTAGAATTAGATGATCAACCTGCTACTATTACTGTATAAACTCCTAAACTAGTACAACATATAAAAAATAAGATACCTAAATTAAAAGAAAATAATTTAATAAATATAGGTATACAAACTCATACTAATAAAGATAAAAATAATGCAAAAATAGGAGAAAAATAGTAAGAAATATAATTAGATAACAAAGGATAAACTTGTTCTTTAGTAAATAATTTAATTGCATCACAAAAAGGTTGAGGAATTCCTATAATACCTACTTTATTAGGACCTTTACGAATTTGAATATAACCTAATACTTTACGTTCTAATAAAGTTAAAAAAGCAACTCTTACTAAAACAAAAATTATTAGTAATAAACTTATAATAATAAATAACAATTTTTCTATAAAAAACAAGTACTACTTGTAATATAAATTACATAAATAAATTCTAAATTTATTGCACTAATCTGCCAAAATAGTTAAATTAATTATATTCAATATAAAAATAATAATTTATTAAATATTAGGTCCTTTCGTACTGAAATATTTAAAATTTTTAAAGATAGAAACCAACCTGGCTTACGCCGGTTTGAACTCAGATCATGTAAGAATTTAAAAGTCGAACAGACTTAAAATTTAAGCTACTACACCTAAAATTATATCTTAATCCAACATCGAGGTCGCAATCTTTTTTATCGATATGAACTCTCCAAAAAAATTACGCTGTTATCCCTAAAGTAACTTAATTTTTTAATCGTTAATAACGGCTCAATTAATCATTAATTTATGAATAATAAAATTAAAAGTTTATTAAATTTTAATATCACCCCAATAAAATACTTTATTTATAATTTTATTATAATAATACAAATAATAATAATATAAAAAAATATAAAGATTTATAGGGTCTTCTCGTCTTTTAAATAAATTTTAGCTTTTTGACTAAAAAATAAAATTCTATAATAAATTCAAATGAAACAGTTAATATCTCGTCCAACCATTCATACCAGCTTTCAATTAAAAAACTAATGATTATGCTACCTTTGCACAGTCAGTATACTGCGGCCATTTAAACTTCAGTGGGCAGGTCAGACTTTAAAAAAAAATCAAAAAGACATGTTTTTGTTAAACAGGCGAACATTTATTTTGCCGAGTTCTTTATAAAAACTTTTCATTTATATTAAATTATACAACATAATATACTAATTTTATCATTATTTTTTTATTTTTAATATTAAAATAAATACTTTAATAAAAAATTAAAATTTAAATAAATAATTTTTCTTATAAAATAAATTATAACATAATTATTAATAATGACTATTTATAAGCCTACATTTATTAATTTATTTATTAATTTTTAATTATTTATTTAATAGCTTATCCCATAAAATATTAAAATTAAAAATTTATTTAATTAATATATTTAACTAAATAATTTAAAATTTCTAAATTAAATTTATTTCTTAAAGAACTAGATACCTTTAAAAACGAATAACATTTCATTTCTAATATATTATTAAAAATAATTTTATAACATTAACTTTTATAATATATTAACTCTTTTAAAATCGAGAAAATTAATATTATTAAATTTTATTTAATAAACCCTGATACACAAGGTACAATAAATTAAATTTTCTTTTTAAATAAAAATTTTTCAATTTATTTCAATTTTCTTTCACAATACTAATACACTATAATTAAAATCATTTTTTCATTATAAAATACTAAAACATAAAATTTTATAATTTTTTTTAATAATATAAACTAAAAAATAACATAATTAATAAATAAAATTTAATCAATTTATATTGATTCGCACAAAAATCTTTTCAATGTAAATGAAATACTTTACTAAACAAGCTTTAAATTGACATTCTAGAAACACTTTCCAGTACATCTACTATGTTACGACTTATCTTATCTTAATAATAAGAGTGACGGGCGATGTGTACATATTTTAGAGCTAAAATCAAATTATTAATCTTTATAAATTTACTATCAAATCCACCTTCAATAAATATTTCAAATTTATATTCATCTAAATAAATTTATTGTAATCCATTAATTCTTAAATATAAGCTACACCTTGATCTGATATATTTTCATATAAAAATTTATAAAAATTAACATTCTTATAAAATATTCTAATAACAACGGTATATAAACTAATAAACCAATTTAAGTAAGGTCCATCGTGGATTATCGATTACAAAACAGATTCCTCTGAATAGACTAAAATACCGCCAAATTTTTAAAGTTTCAAGAACATAACTACTACTACTTTAGTTTAACAAATTACATTTTAAATAATAGGGTATCTAATCCTAGTTTAAATTTAAAATTTTTAAGCTTTAATTAATTATTATAAAATATTATAAATTTAAAATTCTACCTAATAAATTTATTTTTAATCAATTTAAATTAATTAACTTTAACTAAATTAAATTTATTTGTATTATTAGTATAACCGCGGCTGCTGGCACAAATTTAACCAATACTATTTAATTTTACTATTTCTAAATTCCTTTAATTAATAATAATAATTACTGCGAATAAAAAAAAATTATTTATTATTTAAATAAATAAATAATCATACCAAAATTTGCATATAAATTAAATTAATAACAAAATTTTAAGCTAAAATAAAACTTTATACTTATAATTAATAATAAAATTAATTAAAAATTATTCATATTAAACTATATTTAATAAATTATAAAAATTAATATTTAATAATTAATAAAATTATAAAATAATAAATTAATTTTGGTAAATAATCCCATAATATAACTATTAAAATATTTATAATCAATAAATATTTAATTATTTATATAACATTATTATTATATTACCCCTAATATATAAATAATAAATATTAATATAAAATAATTTATTAAATCAAATATTAACCAAATAAATATTCATACTAAATTTTACAAATAATTAAATTAATAATAAAAATTTAATAAATAATTTAATTTTATATAAATATTAATAAAATAAATTTAATAAAATATTAGCATAAAATATTAAAATTAATAATTTATAATATATATATAAATAATTTATATATAAATAAATATATATATATAGTATAAATATTTATATATATATATATATATATGCAAAAAAAAATTATTTTAAAGAATAAAATATTATAATTATTAGTAAAATTCACTTTTTAATTATCTAAATGAATTTTATTTGTACACATTTTTTTTTTACTCTTATAAATCAAATTTCATCTTCACGTTTTTGATTTTAGGTCTATATACCAATAAAGATTAATAGATAAATATATATATATAAATATTTAATTAATCAATAGGTATCTATTAATCTAGTCGAAAAAAAATTTCAGAATTCAATTAAGAAGATTGATTAATTAAATTTTATTTAATTATTATTTATCTAGTTTCTGATAAAACTATATTCTATAATATGGTTATATATTTATATATACCTTATATGCTAATTTTAATATATAAATATTATATATATTAATAAATTATATATATATATATAATTAATTATATATATATACGTAATTTATACACGTATCAATATTATATATTAATATATATATAAATAATTTATATATAAATAAATATATATATATAGTATAAATATTTATATATATATATATATATATGCAAAAAAAAATTATTTTAAAGAATAAAATATTATAATTATTAGTAAAATTCACTTTTTAATTATCTAAATGAATTTTATTTGTACACATTTTTTTTTTACTCTTATAAATCAAATTTCATCTTCACGTTTTTGATTTTAGGTCTATATACCAATAAAGATTAATAGATAAATATATATATATAAATATTTAATTAATCAATAGTTATCTATTAATCTATTTAAAACTTAAATTATTATAGATAATAATATAAAAAAAATCTTATAAAAATTACTATCTATAAAAAAAGAAAAAAAAAAAAAAAAAAAAACTGCATGAAAAACTATTTGTAAATAGCTTAATAATATAAACGCCTTTCAAAAAAATGTAAGCAAAACTATTTGTAAATAATGAATTGCCTGATAAAAGGATTACCTTGATAGGGTAAATAATGTAATAATATTACATTCATTATATTTAATAGACTCAAACTATTCCTAAAAGAATCAAAATCTTTTGTGCATCATACACTAAAATATATATATATATATATACATGTATACTTATAATAAAAAGATAAGCTAATAAAGCTACTGGGCTCATACCCCATTTATAAAGGTAATAATCCTTTTCTTTTTAATTTTTAATAATTCATCAAAAATTATATTTATATGCATTTTAATAATAGGATCATTAATTTCTATTTCATCTAATTCTTGAATAAGAGCTTGAATAGGATTAGAAATTAATTTATTATCTTTTATCCCCCTAATAAGAAATAATAAATTAATATCTACAGAAGCCTCATTAAAGTATTTTCTTACTCAAGCATTAGCATCATCAGTATTTTTATTTTCAGTAATTTTATCAAGAATAAATTCGAATTGAAATATAAATTATTTAATAGAAATAATAATTTTTTCTACTCTTATTATAAAAATAGGATCAGCTCCATTCCATTTTTGATTTCCTAATGTAATAGAAGGTCTTTCTTGATTAAATTCCTTAATTATAATAACATGACAAAAGATTGCTCCTTTAATACTAATCTCTTATATTATAATTAAACCATTAGTAATAATAAGAGTAATTCTATCAAGAATAATTGGTGCTCTAGGAGGTTTAAATCAAATTTCATTACGTAAATTAATAGCTTATTCTTCAATTAACCATTTAGGTTGAATAATAGCTGCTATAAACAATAGAAATTTATTATGAATAATATATTTTATATTTTATTGTTTTCTTTCAACAACAATAATTATTTTATTTAATATTTATAAAGCTTCTTTTATTAATCAATTATTTTCAATATTTACATATAATAAATTAATATTTTATATTTTATTTTTTAATTTATTATCACTAGGAGGTTTACCTCCATTTTTAGGATTTTTACCAAAATTAATAGTAATTATATCAATAGTAATAAATAATCAATTATTTATATTAAATTTTATACTAATAATAACTTTAATTACTCTTTACTTTTACATCCGATTATCTTATAGAATATTTATATTAAATTATTTAGAAAATAATTGAATAAATAAATTTAATTGTAAAATCATAAATTTATATACATTATTAGTTCTTTCTTTTATTTCTTCATTCGGATTATTTTTAATTTCTTCTTTATATTTATTACTTTAAGGCTTTAAGTTAAATAAACTAATAGCCTTCAAAGCTATAAATATAAGAAAAAATCTTTTAAGCCTTATTAAAACTTTAGTGATTACCACTCCTTTAGAATTGCAGTCTAATATCATTTATTGACTATAAAGTTATTTGATTAAAGAGAATATTCCCATAAATAGATTTACAATCTATTGCCTAAATTTCAGCCATTTAA